TATTGATAGGAATTCTCTTGTTAAGACCCTACTTAACTAATCAATTGAAACCTCAGATTCATACGAGAACCACGATAATTCAATGAAACCTTCAAAGTCCAAAGTTCACTGAGTGAGAACCATTGGATCATCACTTATTCAATCAAAAAAATAGCTATAATGACTAAAAACATAAAATACAAAGAAGCGTTTGTCCTTTGATCCAAATAAGAGTTTAAAAGCAGAAAAATATTTTGATTTATTAAAGTTTATAAGATAGAACGGAAAGAAGTCCGGCTACGAGGTCTGAGTATTAAGTATGAATCATAGTTCGAATACTTTGTGATCTATTTGATCTATTTCGTGCTCCAGATACTCGAATGAATATCCGACGAAGTAAAACCATCTTGATAAAGATGACAGACCCCATTCTCTGTACTATCCATAGGGTCAATTCTAACAAGTCACACACTCATATTCCGGAAATATACAATGCAGAAAAAAAATTTCGCGGTCGAACTACCAAAGAAGAATAGGCTAAAATTGTTAGACCTACATACTTTACTTTTTTGTATCGAGCTAAAAGCTAGAACTTCCAGATTCTTCTCAGTCTAATTCACTGAAATTCCATCCAGTAGAACAGAAGAATTATAAATCTCCAAAATAATAGATAGGAATACCGCAAATAAAGCCATTGCAACACCCATCAAAGGGGTCGTTCCCCATCCAGGAGCTACTTTACCATATTCGGAATTCAATGGTTTCAATAACTTCCCTACAGTAGTGCTTCTTGGACCAGATCTAGAACTATCCTCAACAGTTTGTGTAGCCATAAATCTTATTTTGTATTCATTACGATCTGTTGACTTTGTATACCATTCCGTTGTAAATAAATGATCTTAGCATAGATCCATTGTGGTCTTTCAATTCTATAATAATGGAAACAGCAACCCTAGTCGCCATCTTTATATCTGGGTTACTTGTAAGTTTTACTGGGTATGCTCTATATACTGCCTTTGGGCAACCCTCTCAACAACTAAGAGATCCATTCGAGGAACACGGGGACTAGTTGACGTAATCAGCCTCCAAATATTTGGAGGCTGATTACGTCAATGAAGATAATGCAAAATTATTTCATTTTTTAGTTGAAATTTTAGGTGGTTCCCGAAAAAAAATAGCGAAAAAAATTATCCCTAAAGTGGATACTAAGAGAAATGTATAAACCAATGCTTCCATAAATTTGATCGTGGTTTACAATTATAGCTTTCATACCTGTTTTATTTACTTGGGAGTATCCCTCTGGATAAAGAAAGAAAGAAAAAGAGTCAAAGAAACGGCAGCGATTTAAATCAAGATTCCTACAGTACCCTACCTATTAAATAAAATCGCAAACAGAAACTAGAAGAAAAAAAGCAATGTTGCATCAGACTGCTTGTCTTTTTGTAGTTGGATCTCCAAGTTTTTGGAATGCCCCAAATTCCACTTGAGCATCCAAATCTGGATCAATACCAGCAAAAACATCTCTGAAGAGGGTTCTAGCACCATGCCAAATGTGTCCAAAGAAGAAAAGTAGAGCAAACGAAGCATGTCCAAACGTAAACCAACCTCTTGGACTGCTACGAAAAACACCATCGGATTTCAAAGTCGCACGATCTAATTCAAAAATCTCACCCAATTGAGCCCGTCTAGCATATTTTTTCACAGTTGCGGGATCACTATAACTCACTCCATTGAGTTCACCACCATAAAACTCAACAGTTACACCTACTTGTTCGACACTATATTTTGATTCTGCCCTTCTAAACGGGACGTCGGCTCTAACAATTCCGTCTCCGTCTACCAAAACAACCGGAAATGTTTCAAAAAAAGTAGGCATACGGCGTACAAAAAGTTCACGCCCTTCTTTATTTCTAAAGACGGGGTGTCCTAACCATCCAACAGCTATTCCATCCCCATTGTCCATTGAACCCGCTCGGAATAACCCCCCTTTTGCTGGATTATTACCAATATAATCATAAAAAGCTAATTTTTCCGGAATTTTAGACCAAGCTTCTGATAAACTTTGATTTTCAGCCAGTCCAGCACTAACTCTTCGATATATTTCTTGTTGAAAGTATCCCTGATCCCATTGATAACGAGTAGGACCAAATAATTCGATGGGAGTAGTTGCAGAACCATACCACATAGTTCCAGCAACAACAAAAGCTGCAAAAAAGACAGCAGCAATACTACTGGAAAGGACGGTTTCAATATTGCCCATACGTAATCCTTTGTATAGACGTTGAGGCGGACGAACACTAAGATGGAATAGGCCCGCTAATATACCCAACGTCCCTGCTGCAATATGATGAGAGGCTATTCCTCCCGGAACAAAAGGGTCAAAACCCTCCACGCCCCACGCCGGGTTTACGGGTTGGACCTTTCCGGTTAGTCCATAAGGATCGGATACCCATATTCCAGGACCATATAATCCTGTTACATGAAATGCGCCAAAACCAAAGCAAGCCACTCCTGAAAGAAATAAATGAATTCCAAAAATCTTGGGCAAATCCAAAGAAGGTTTTCCTGTACGTTCATCACAAAAAATTTCTAGATCCCAATATACCCAATGCCAAATAGCTGCCAAGAAGCACAAGCCAGAAAACACGATATGTGCTCCGGCTACCCCTTCGTAACTCCAAAGACCCGGATTCGTTATAGTCCCTCCTGTAATATTCCAACCGCCCCACGAATTGGTTATTCCTAAACGAGTCATGAAAGGTATAACGAACATACCTTGTCTCCACATTGGATCAAGAACGGGGTCGGAGGGATCAAAAACTGCTAATTCATATAGAGCCATCGAACCGGCCCAACCAGCAACCAGAGCAGTATGCATTATATGAACAGAAAGTAAACGACCGGGATCATTCAATACAACAGTATGAACACGATACCAAGGCAAACCCATGGAAATACCCCTTTATCAACGAAAAATAGACACTATGTAACTTTATTGCATTGGAAAAAACTATGCTACGTACCCCCCTTTTTAGGTAATTATTTCGGAGAAAGGATTAATATTTGTTCTATTCTGTTAGTAATAATGGAACAATTCGATTCATAGGAAAAAAGGGAAGCGGATCTATTCTATATCCGATAAGTACCAATACGCAATGGGGGTGAATCCTATTTTATATGAACCAAGATAGCTATTGTTGTTGATCAGTCAGAAGCCCGTTCGTAAAAAATTTCCTTTAGTTTTATTCATTCTCTCTTACTTTACTTTTATTTTATATTTTATTTTAGCTTATTCAACTTATGTAGTAAATATCATTAATTTAAATATGATTAATAAAGTAGGAAAAAAGCATAATAGTATTAAAAACCGAAACCCCAATCTTACGTTTCCACATCAAAGTGAAATAGAGAACTTCATTCTCTTTTTTTTTCATTTCATGCCTATTGGCGTTCCAAAAGTACCTTTTCGAAGTCCTGGAGAAGGAGATACATCTTGGGTTGACATATAGTGCGACTTGTCAGATATATTGGGCTATATGGGATTTCCCCATTTTCTCCCTCGATCGAGATATCCTCTGTTTCGCTCAAAAAGATTGATTGAATTATCAAAAATTTGTAACGCGAAGCGCAAAAAATCAAGTGGAATTAAATGCAGGGAGTATTTAGATTGATATTAGATTATCAAATTTTTTTTATGGTTTACGTGATCGGACTAATAAAATGAAGTATCCAGGCTCCGTTTAGCAAAAACCCAATTGATAATTAATATATAATATTTTTATAATTACTACTTATATGATATGCAAAATTATGATAAAAAATTCTATAAAAAAAAATTGAAACAGGGTGATCTAAAACTGTTGCTCAAATCAAATAATATAATATAATTCAAAATTTGTTGACTATTTGACAGAAGACATGTGAAAGAAATTAATTGAAAAAAAAAGACGGAGTAGTAAAAAAAGACGCGGTATTTGGTTCATTTGTCCTATATGTGCAAATCAAAATCGGGCAAATTTTTCCTTTTACTCGGGGTAGAGCATAAACCTAAAAAATGGAATAAAAAAAGGAAGAAGCCCGTTCAGGAACAAGAAAAAACCATCGCCATTTCAACTGAATCTCGATGAAAAAAAAATATCAATGAATCAAGTGAGTCTGACAGGCTTAATCAATCGTTTTATTATAGGATTATAATATCTAATAAAAGGTAAAAGGCGCCAAAACTTCATTTTTCTTTTACTTTTGGGAGCAAGCCCTTCCGTTATAAGTTAGAAAGAAAAACCTTCTATGAAAAAAGGGGAGGTTGGAATCGACACATTGATTTTTTCACAATTTTTGTTGAACCGTATGCATCAAAAGGTGCCTGTACGGCTCCTAAGGAATAAAATTTTATCCTAATCAACCGACTTTATCGAGAAAGATTATTTTTTTTAGGCCAAGAGGTTGATACCGAAATCTCGAATCAACTTATTAGTCTTATGATATATCTCAGTATAGAAAAGGATACCAAAGATCTTTATTTGTTTATAAACTCTCCTGGTGGATGGGTAATATCTGGAATGGCTATTTATGATACTATGCAATTTGTGCGACCCGATGTACAGACAATATGCATGGGATTGGCCGCTTCAATAGCATCCTTTATCCTGGTCGGAGGAGCAATTACCAAACGTATAGCATTCCCTCACGCTTGGCGCCAATGAGTTTTTTTATTTTCGAGAAAAAAATACTATGCCTTCGCCATCGTAAATATGAATTAGTTAAGTAATAATAGCATGGCACTTCGAATTCGATATGAAATTTTTTAGATTAAAAAAAATTAGATTATATATTGAAAGAGTAGTATGAGATAAGGAAGGGGTATTTCAAATGATATCTTACCTATTCGGGCACATTTCAGCGTCACAAACTTTGTTTTCACACCGGAAGCTTATTTACAAAATTTATATAAAAAAAAAGACACTTTGGGATTGCTGAATCATAGACGAATCAAAAAAATGATATATAAAGCAACGGAACCATCATAGTATTTTTTTAACTCCTACAAAAAAAAGAAGGATGGTAATTGGATGATTTCTGGATCTGCGTATAATACAACCTATATTTTGTTTTCTTTCGCCAAAAGGAAAGGTCAAAAAAGTAAATTCCATTGTGGAGCCGTATGCAATGCACAAAAAAAGCCTGTACGGTTATTCAATTTTCTCTGTTTTTTTGGTTTTGGTTATCCCGCCTCATTCTGCGAAATAGAAAAACCTTTTCTATTATATCATCAGGGTAATGATCCATCAACCCGCTAGTTCGTTTTATGAGGCACAAACGGGAGAATTTATCTTGGAAGCGGAAGAACTACTAAAACTTCGCGAAACCATCACAAGGGTTTATGTACAAAGAACGGGCAAACCTATATGGGTTGTATCCGAAGACATGGAAAGGGATGTTTTTATGTCAGCAACAGAAGCCCAAGCTCATGGAATTGTTGATCTTGTAGCGGTTCAATAAAAAATAGGAGCGATTTCATGCAAATCTACAATTTCTAATTTTATATATTTTTAGATTAAAGGTTTAGTTTCATATTCTCTTCAATATAAAAAAAAATATTGAAGAGAATCTTGAAGAGAAGTAATTCAGAATTAGCCGGTTAGAACTAATCTAAACCAGCCCATTATTTATATGATTCCGTATGCCAACCATTAAACAACTTATTAGAAATACAAGACAGCCAATCCGAAATGTCACGAAATCCCCAGCGCTTCGGGGATGCCCTCAGCGACGAGGAACATGTACTCGGGTGTATGTGCGACTCGTTTAGATCATAGACTGAGACACAAAAAGGAAATTCTTTTTGAAATATCAAGGATCAGTACCTGTGAATAAAATAGAATGGAGGAACTCGATTCATTATTTAAAAAATATAGATCGTTCATATATTCTATTGTGTCTAAAACTTATGGTTTACATTGGTGCAAATCCAATCAACTCCATTTTTTAGAAAACCCCCAATGATAACAAATGATTATCCATTAAGCGGGGGAAATTCCATTTTTTAGAAAAAAGATTCCACTCTTGAAAGAAAAGAACGGACTAACAGGGTAAATGACCAAATCAATTTTAAAAATGAAATACCGTTACTGTATAAAGTGGATCTCATTGTGAAAGACCTATTACTGGAATATTCATGGGGTAGAGCCAAAGAATGTGAATTGTACAAGTTACCAATAGTATTTATTAATTAAAAGAAGGAGCTCCGGTGTATAGAGAGGACCTCACCGTTTTAGAAGTAACCATAGAAACGATGGAACCCACTATTTATCCAATTCTATTTACTACTTTTTGTAGTTATTCTTTTTTTTTATATCAAGTATCAAGGCAATTTATCCTTTCAAAGCAAAGGAAAATACCTAACAAAAAATAGTGGTGGGGAAGGTTAGAGTAGCAAAAGCCATTGGAATTTTTTTTTATACATTGGAATAATTCGTTTGGTTATTAATAGACTAAGGGGAAAAGAATAACTAAAAAAAGAATTAGTTATTCATCAAAGTTTGATTTATTCAATGACTAGAATTAAACGCGGATATATAGCTCGGAGGCGTAGAACAAAACTTCGTTTATTTGCATCAAGCTTTCGAGGGGCTCATTCACGACTTACACGAACTATGACTCAACAAAGAATAAGAGCTTTAGTTTCGGCTCATCGGGATAGGGGTAAAAGAAAAAGAGATTTTCGCCGTTTATGGATCACTCGAATAAATGCCGTAATTCACGAAATGGGGGTATTCTATAGTTATAACCAATTCATACACAATCTGTACAAGAAGCAATTACTTCTTAATCGGAAAATACTTGCACAAATAGCTCTATTAAATAGGAGTTGTCTTTATACAATTTCGAATGACATAAAAAAATAAGGGGATTGGAAGAAATCCACGAAAATATTTGAATATAGAGTTCTAAGGAGAATGAGCTCGGGGAAGGTAGAGTAGAAATTAGTATTATAAAAAAAAGTCGTCAAAACAAAACGAGAGTATATAGTCGCTAAAAAACGAGTTATTCTTTTTCTTTTCGACGATTCTTTTCTTTTTTTTTTATGACAGACACAGACGTAACAATCAAATTTTGATTCTTGATTGGATTTTTCGAACAAAATATTAATCGCTTTTTTAATTCCTTCAGATTGAAATTGTTATTCACTTGAAGAATAAGTCTATTTTTTTCTGGTTCTAAGGCTAGTAGTTCTAGGGGTCGACTCACTTCTTTCAAATTGTTTCTGATTATTAAGAAAAGGTAACAAAGATAAAATACGAGCTTGTTTTATAGCAATAGTGATTAATCGTTGTTGTTTTAAAGTAACTCTATTCACCCGTCTAGATAATATTTTTCCTTGTTCACTAATAAATCGACTAATTAAACTCATGTTTCTATAATCAATTCGATCCCCCGATTGGATCGGGGGCAAACGCCTACGAAAAGATCGCTTGGATTTAGTAAAAAGTCGCTTAGATTTATTCATAATTTTTTTATTCCTTATCTCTAAAATCCTATTTTGATCGGATCAAAAAAAAACGATTTCTATTTCTATATAGGATAGAGTTTCTATATAGAATTAAGAATATAGGGTTAGATTTCTTTCTATTGATTTATTTGTTTATATTTATATATATGTAATAATATATAGATACTAGCATTATTCCTGTTCTTAAAATAAAAGTTGACATACAAGCACTCAATTTGATCTATTTCTTGATTTCCCCGTGAATTGTATGTTTATAACAATAGGGACAGAATTTTCTCAATTCCAATCGACTAGGGGTGTTATGCCGATTCTTTTGAGTAATATATCTGGAAATTCCCGCTGATTCTTTCTTAATATCATTTCGAACACAACTGGTACATTCCAAAATAATTGTTACTCGAACATCTTTACCCTTGGCCATGAAACCTCCTTTGGATTTATGATTCACCTCAATCTTCTATTTTAATTTTAGGATCCAGAAAGAACAAGAACCAAAAAAATAGAAGCTGTTAACTAAAAAAAATTATGAAATATTTCGTTGCAATGAATATTAATTAGTAATTAAATAAAAATAAAATAATAAGCAATACAATGATTTTGTGAAAACTATATTTAAAATCTTTGTACAGTATTTTTTTTTAAGTATCTCATAGGATACTCTTTCGCTAGCAACACTTTTTTTCGTTGTATTACTCATTTAATTGGATCCTGAACCCTCATTTTTATGACCGTTCGCCCCCCCACTTTTTCTAATTATTTTTTTAGAATGAATTAGAAAAGGTGGGGGGGGAGAATTAGTCCCCGATTGTTGATTGTATCTCTAAATTTTTCACCCCTTTCTGATGTTAATAACTAGAATGAAAAAAATGGAAATGTTAATGCATCTGGAAATAAACGATTAATCTCTATTAATAAACCTGCTAACGAACCGAACCATAGAGTACTTAGTACCGGTGCTACGGAAAGATATGTTTTTAGATCTCGCATTTGAAATCCTCCTTCTTTCTTCTTTATTGTATTACATTATATATAGTAATATATATAACTACAGATGTACATGTAGTTAAGAAGTTCTTGTATTTATATACGTAACTTCTGCCCCTCCCCACTTTCAAAATTAGAATTGAAATATTGTCTACTAGAACGATCTGATAGATTCCATTTGAAAACGGAAACGCCTATTTATGTAAAATTGAAATTGAGAGAATTATCGTAAAAAAAAGTAAATTTTTGAATTATATCTTTGTTATCTGATATGAGAAAAAAAGAAGAAATGAATTTGATATACCAATAAAAAAAAAGAAGGATGTGGAAAACAAGACCGGAATTCTCTACAATGACACTGTAAACCAATTGAAAGGGATGTAGCGCAGCTTGGTAGCGCGTTTGTTTTGGGTACAAAATGTCACGGGTTCAAATCCTGTCATCCCTACCTATTACTGCTCAGAAGAGCAGTAACGAGGTATCTATTTTTTAATAAAATAGGACATACATAGAATTCTGAAATTTATGATATACTATGATATAGTATATACGTACAAAATCGATTCGGGTTAAAGAATGTCCTCGTTCTAGCCTTTTCGTTTTTTAGAAAAAAAAACAAGAAAAACGCTCTTAGTTCAGTTCGGTAGAACGTGGGTCTCCAAAACCCAATGTCGTAGGTTCAAATCCTACAGAGCGTGATTTCACTCTTGTTTATTAGATTGTGTCAAAATTCCACTGTTCGCAAATTATTGAGCAGCAATCTGAATTAGACCTTCCGCATATGAAAGCAAGAAGGAGGTCAGTAAAAAAAACGAGATGTTAATTAATCAAAAGTCCAACTGATCACCACGTCTGTATTGTAAATAAGCAGTTACGAATAATCCAGCCAAAGTAATAGGAATTAGACCTAAGACGATTCCAAATAAAAAAACTTCAATCATTTCAATTTTCTTTTGTTTTCATTTTTGAAAGGGAGAAAAGAGAGGTACTATCTATTCCTAGCTCTTAATCTGTATTGCCGATGAATCTCAATGACCAAAATTGGGTAATTAACACGGTAAGGAACTATCGAACATATGAAATACCACCGAAATCCTTTTTTATAAAAAAAATCTGCATTCAATTAATTTCAAATAAGTCGTATTTTGCTTAGACCAATAAATAGAACTGAGGTTATAGTTAAAGCTGCTAGTAGAAAACCGAAATAACTAGTTATAGTAGGCATGAAGGGACTCAATAAAATATGTTTTTTTATACATATGTTTCTAAAGTACTTCCCTAAGTTTCAATTAAATTTTTTTTTAAGAAATAGAGAAAGATAACTAGTTCCAAGAATTAAAAAAATTCAATTGAAAATTTGTGAATTATCAATCATTATAGGTGGTATGAACAAAAATAGAGAAAGATAAAAAGAACTCAATTCATCGTCTTTGGCATCTGCACTATCTCAGGATTCAGAATTTACGTAACTGATTAATTGAAAAACTCTTTAAGAAATTAATCATAAAAAAATAATACATAAAAAAA